GGATATAATGAAACTCTTGATTGGATCTTTTCGCGGGAACACGATCTATTTTATTTGATTGATGGATCCAACGACTAATTTTAATGAATTAAAAAAGGGAGTGGTCTTATTCAAAACGCCTCGTGATCTTCAACCAATTTTGTGCTTCAATATAATTACCCGGACTAAGCGCTATAGCTTGTTTCCAATACTCAGCAGCTTGATCGGACCAAGCCTCTGCAATTTCAGAATCACCTTGTAGAATGGCCTGCTCTCCCCGGTCGGAATAGGTAGCTCCTTCCCTTCGAACCGTACTTGAGAGTTTCCTACCTCATACGGCTCGACAATCGATTCTTTTTGCTTGCGCCCCGTCTTAATCTACCTTATGTTAATTGAATTAGATTTGTCATATTGTCATAAAAGTATCCCATTTTTGTTGGGTTAGCCAGAAGAAGTTAATTACATAAGTTTAAAACTCTAATTTTTTGATCAATAAAAAGCTTTATCTTTTCTCCCACCTTCAGAGGAATGAAGTATGAATTGACCCTATATCCTATATATAATAGTGTTAAAATATAGTGTTAGAATTCTCTGAAAGGTAACTATCTCGATTGCATATATGCAATTTATATAATATAGATATAGAATTTTTGAAAAAGACTTTCCTCCCTAATATCCTAATATAATATAAGAAAAAAGAACTTACGATCTTTGGGATCTGATGCTACACCGCTGCTCAATACCTTAGTGGATCAACTCTATTACATAATTTGATTCCTAACTTTTATCCTGTATCACGGGATAAGTAAGCAAAGCAGTTCTTAACTCTATCGACCAAATAGCTTGCTAATTGATCTTTACGATGCTTTCTCTATCAATTCAATCCTTTATCCATGGAGTATATAGGCTTTATCCATTTCTTCTTCATTTTGGTTCTCGTGAAGTATCTTTACTTGCTACAGCTGATAAAAACCGTTGCTTTAGACGACGCATATGTAGAAAACCTATTTCATTCTAGTATTTACTAGTTAATTGGATCTTTTTTCCTTCTTTCTATAGTAGAGATAGTCGCACGTAATGACAGATCACGGCCATATTATTAAAAGCTTGTGGTAAGAATGGGTTTCGTTCCAGTGCCCGGAAATAATATTCCAAAGCCCTTGTATGCTCTCCGTTGCTTGTGTGTATAAGTCCTATGTTATAGAGTATATAACTTCGATCATAGGGATCAATTTCTGGTCGCGTAGCTTCATAATAATTTTGTAAAGCTTCCGCATAATTTCCTTCGGATTGAGCCAACATCCGTTACGGTCGTTCATTCTATTCAAAGAATCTCCGTTCCAGAACCGTACGTGAGATTTTCATTTCATATGGCTCCTCCCTTCTTTCTGCGCATAGTACTAAGGGAAATAATCCATGAAATTCAAATTTGACTATTCTCATTATGAACTGAAAGGGGCTAGTATTTTTACAAGAAATCTCTAGCCAACCTTCCTGCAAGAGGTTTTTTATTAACACCAACTGTATTAGTACTAGATGGAAATGGTAACTCCAACAATTTCTTTGTCCTCAACGCCCCCTATTTCCAGGAATTAGTCACTTCAACGATCTTTGATGGTTATACGGATACCCAAAGTATGAACGAGATGGATGTTTGTTGTCCCAACCATTCTTGTTAGCCCCGATACCGATAAGGAAAAGGGTAATTTATAACAAAGTTTTCATGTTGTTGATTCCTAAGTGTAGTGCTTCTTCCCCTATGCTGCCTATTGGTACTAGTGGAGTAGTATTGACTCGCAATACGGAACCCATAGGTGTAACCTTTCGCTAAATACTAAAATCAACAATTGAAGCATCCGAGGCTGCATCAATCGAGGATACACGACAGAAGGAATTGTTCTATCTACAAACTTCACCTTCACCAAGCGTGGGTTTATTTTAATAATTTGGTTTTTTCTATCTCGAACCATGTCTCTTTTCTTTCTCGTAATACTGGACCTCAAAAAAAAAAGAATCAAATCGCACCATCTCTGTAATAGGTAAATGCCTTTTTTTCTCCGGAAGTTGTCGGAATTATTCGTAATAAGATATTGGCCACAATTGAAGAGGTCTTATCAATAAAATTTGCATTTATCTGAGATCTTGGCATAATTAACAATCCATTATATAATTCTTTTCATTACCCTTAGGGTAAGGGGAAAATGATCCCGCAAACTAAAGGAATTGTACGGTACGAAATAACATAAAATAAAAACAGACTAATTTAAAAAAAAAAGATGTGGACCTTTTGTTTGGATTGGACAAGGAGAGATATGAAATATTGAAATCAGATTCGATTTCATTCTAATTTCGTAGTATAACAATGAACGGAACTATAAATATTTCATCTAAGTTGAATAACCAAGGATTGTACTGCGGATTCTGATAATTCGAGAAGTTTTTATTTGGTTATGATCCAAAGAAGAAACAAAAAACAAAACGGATACTTACCTTAGTCTAATCCATTTTTTTATAGAAAAATTATTTCGTTTTGTTTTTTGTTTGCATAACATGCATATGCCATGTCATACAATTTAAATATAAAATATAAAAATACACGGGACGATTCAATAATTTGTATTAGATCTATGGGATAGCTAATGAGCTAAATTTTTGTTGAGAAATAGAAAATTTGATTTGAAAGGAATTTTTCCTATGGAACTATTCATCAGTCGCACTTGTACTGCAATAATATGAATGACTCGCTATTCACTCGGTTTCTGGTCAATAATAAGATTATGTAGGAGAGATGGCCGAGTGGTTCAAGGCGTAGCATTGGAACTGCTATGTAGACTTTTGTTTACCGAGGGTTCGAATCCCTCTCTTTCCGTTTATCTTAATTCACCAACGTTACTGAATCAAATCAAATACCATCATCTCAACAAGAGGACCCTTATTTGATATAAATTCTCGCTTCCTAATCACATTACTGTGATACGTAAAATACAAATATCGGAAAAAGAAAGAGCAAAAAATATTACCGCTTGTCCGTTTGTGATATGATAGGTGAATAATAAAAATTCGGACCAAGGCCCTTAGATCTATTTATTTTTATTTCGGCGAAAACAGACAAAATTCTATGAATTTTTCTTTGTTATTTTTGTGAGGTTCAAGTCTGACGAGAATAATATTCTACGACTAACAACTCATTTATTTTCAAACCAATCCATTTACTATCTACTATTTGATTTACTACTCCTTTATATTGGAATGAGTCAAAAGTCAAATGTTTTGGCAATTCCTCGTGGGGGGATAAAGAAATATAATTTTTAATCAGAGCTTTCGATCTTTGTTTATCCTTCGTAGTAATAATATCTCTCGGTTTACAACGATAACTTGGTATATCCACTATACCACCATTAACTAAAATATGTCTATGGTTAACTAATTGCCTGGCTCCAGGAATCGTCGAAGCTATACCCAATCGGAAAAGGATATTATCCAAACGCATCTCAAGTAATTGTAGTAAAACCCGACCTGTTGACCCTTTGGCTTTTCCAGCGATATGCACATATTTAAGTAATTGTCGCTCTGTCAGACCATAATGAAACCGCAATTTCTGTTTTTCTTCTAGACGAATACGATATTGCGATCTTTTACCAGAACGCAATTGGTTTTTAGGATCATTTCCGGATCTAGGTCTTTTACTAGTTAGTCCTGGTAAAGTCCCCAGACGACGTATTTTTTTGAAACGAGGTCCTCGGTAACGAGACATAAAGACTCCTTTTTTATTTTATTGAAATTTCATTGTTTAAGAATAAACAAAAATGAAAACTGAACTCTAAATTAAGACTGAACTAAAGGATAAACAAAGCAAAGCTAAATTTATTGAAATACTACAAAAAAAAAGTAGAATAAAATAAATTGTATCACTATCCGTATTTTTGGTATATATGTATATATATAATTTCTATATATAAATATAATATAAATATAATTTTAAAATTTTTTGTATATATAGGAAGTTGTGGCTACGTTTTATAATTTGTTCTGTAGAAATGTAGAAAGAGATCTAATTCTTCCAATATGTTGTTTTTTATTTATAGTTGCAAGTTACCACGACATAATAGATGGATCAGTTATTCAACATTTTGATAAAATGGGGAGAGAGACTCTCAATCACGTAAAAAATCGATAGAAAAAAGCCGGCTATCGGAGTCGAACCGATGACCATCGCATTACAAATGCGATGCTCTAACCTCTGAGCTAAGCGGGCTCACATATCACATAACATAAGAGAAAAATAGTATATAGAAATCAAAGAAACTACCGGATTTCATTTATTCATCTATTAGCCAATCTTAGCTTAGCTATTTATTATTATTTTATAATACTAACTATATTTATATTTAATATGAACTAGAACCGTATAGTTGTATATAGTTCATATTTTATTAACTATTATAGAACTAACTATATCTAACGATATAGATAGAATAGTTAGAATATATAGAACTACTTCTAACTATAATGTATAACATAATGTATTTACATATATGTATATATGTATTTTTTTTTTATTTTCCAAATACAAATAATTTCTATTTTCTATATTAGATATATAGTCTTATATATTATATATCTTATATTATATATATATATATCCTTCTATTTATATATATAATATATATATAAATAATAAATATAAAATAAATATAAAAGATATTAATTATATATTTATTATTAATTATATATTTATAATAATAATATAATAATAAAAAAAAAAAATGGAATTTTACTTATTTAATTAATTATAATATGATGAATATCAATTTAATCAAATTGTAAATTACAATTCGAAAAAATCGAACTCTTTCTGAAAACTTAAAATTTTTTAAAGCAGTTCTATAAAATTATAGAAATTTAATAGTTATTAACTAGTAACTTATAATTTAATTGTTAATTATATTATATATAGTTATAGTGAATAATAGGTGCTAAGATAAGAAAAGGATAAAGAAAAGATACAATCTAAACTAAAT